AGTATTTTTATTTGTATGTAATATATTTCTATGTAATGTAGCCTTAATTGTTGTTTTCTTTATTATTGAATTATTGATAGGAATTTTCTTGTTATAATCCTATAAATCGATTGAAACCTCAGATTCGTACTAGAACCACGATGATTTTTTTAATAAAACCTTCAAACTAAGCCCAAGGATTCCCTGAGTAAGAACCGTCGTATCATCACTTATTCAATCAATAAATAGAATCAGTAAAAATCCAAAGAAAGGTTTATCCTTTTATACCTTCTAACTCTTTGAAATTTTTTGGAGTCCGATCACGGGATCTGAATATTCAGTATGAATCATAGTTCTAATACTTCGTAATCTATTTCATATATTCCGTGCTACAGATAATATAATAAATACCTGACGAGGTAAAAAACCATCTCTATCAAGACGACAGACCCACTCTCTGTACTATCATATAGGATCAATTCTAACAAGTCGCACACTCATATTCCAGAAATACAGAAATAAAGAAATTTCACGATCGAACTACGAAAATAGACTAGAATAAAAAATCCGAGAGAAAAATGCTTTATTTTGTATTCAAAAGCTAGTCCTTATTGGTTCTTGTAAATCTAATTCATTGAAATTCCATCTAGTAAAACGGAAGAATTATAAATCTCCAAAATAATAGATAGGAATACCGCAAATAGAGCCATTGCGATACCCATTAAAGGAGTGGTTCCCCATCCAGGAGCTACTTTACCATATTCCGAATTCAATGGTTTCAATAAATCCCCTACAACAGTTCGTCTTGGACCAGATCGAGAACTACCCTCCACGCTTTGTGTAGCCATAAATTGAATCCTATTTTGTATTAATTGAGATTTGTTGACTTTGTATACCATTCCGTTGTAAATAAATGATCTTATCATAGATCCATTGTGGTCTTGAAATCATATAATAATGGAAACAGCAACCCTAGTCGCCATCTCTATATCTGGTTTACTTGTAAGTTTTACTGGGTATGCCTTATATACTGCTTTTGGGCAACCCTCTCAACAACTAAGAGATCCATTCGAGGAACACGGGGACTAAAAGAGCCTCCCAATATTGGGAGGCTCTTTACTTCAATCAAGATATCGAAAAATCATTTTACCTTTTTAGTTGGAACTTTAGGCGGTTCTCGAAAAAAGATAGCGAAAAAAATTATTCCTAAAGTTGACACTAAAAGGAATGTATAAACCAATGCTTCCATAAATTCAATCGTGGTTTACAATTATAGCTTTCATACCTGTTTAGTTTGGAGCGTCTCGCGAATAAAAAAAGAACAAAATTCAAAGAAAAGGCGTCGATTCAAATTAAGATATCTACGATACCTTATAGTAAAAAGTCAAATAAATAAAAAAAAAAGTAGAGGCGAAAACTAAGAGATCAAATATTGTATCAGACTACTTGTCTTTTTGTAGTTGGATCTCCAAGTTTTTGGAATGCTCCAAATTCCACTTGAGCATCTAAATCTGGATCAATCCCAGCAAAAACATCTCTGAACAAAGTTCGAGCACCATGCCAAATGTGTCCGAAGAAAAAGAGCAGAGCGAACGAAGCATGTCCAAAAGTAAACCAACCCCTTGGACTGCTACGAAAAACACCATCGGATTTCAAAGTAGCACGATCTAATTCAAAAATTTCGCCTAATTGAGCGCGTCTAGCATATTTTTTGACAGTAGCAGGATCACTATAACTGACTCCGTTTAGTTCACCACCATAGAACTCAACAGTTACACCTACTTGTTCGACACTATACTTCGACTCTGCCCTTCGAAAAGGAACATCGGCTCTAACAATTCCATCTCCGTCTACCAAAACAACTGGAAATGTTTCAAAAAAAGTAGGCATACGGCGTACAAAAAGTTCACGCCCTTCTTTATCTCTAAAGATAGGGTGTCCTAACCATCCAACAGCTATTCCATCCCCGTTGTCCATCGAACCTGCTCTGAACAATCCACCTTTTGCAGGATTATTGCCAATGTAATCATAAAAAGTTAATTTTTCGGGAATTTTAGACCAAGCTTCGGATAAATTTTGATTTTCGGCTAGCCCGGCACTAACTCTTCGATATATTTCTTGCTGGAAGTATCCTTGATCCCATTGATAACGAGTGGGACCAAATAATTCAATCGGAGTGGTTGCTGAACCATACCACATAGTTCCAGCAACAACAAACGCTGCAAAAAAGACAGCAGCGATACTACTGGAAAGGACAGTTTCAATATTTCCCATACGTAATCCTTTGTATAAACGTTGGGGCGGACGGACACTAAGATGAAATAGGCCCGCCAATATGCCCAATGTCCCCGCTGCAATATGATGAGAAGCTATTCCTCCCGGAACAAAGGGATCAAAACCTTCCACACCCCATGCCGGACTTACGGGTTGTACCTTTCCAGTTAATCCATAAGGATCGGAGACCCATATTCCAGGACCATACAATCCGGTTACATGAAAAGCGCCAAACCCAAAGCAAGCTACCCCTGAGAGAAATAAATGAATTCCAAAGATCTTAGGCAAATCCAAAGAAGGTTTTCCTGTACGCTCATCAAAAAATATTTCGAGATCCCAATATACCCAATGCCAAATAGCTGCTAAGAAACACAAGCCAGAAAACACAATATGCGCCCCAGCCACACCTTCATAACTCCAAATACCCGGATTGCTTATAGTTCCTCCTGTGATATTCCAACCACCCCACGAATTGGTTATTCCTAAACGAGTCATGAAGGGTATAACGAACATACCTTGTCTCCACATCGGATCGAGAACGGGGTCAGAGGGATCAAAAACTGCTAATTCATATAGAGCCATCGAACCGGCCCAACCAGCAACCAACGCTGTATGCATTATATGGACAGACAGCAAACGACCGGGATCATTCAATACGACGGTATGAACACGATACCAAGGCAAACCCATGGAAATACCCCTTAATATTCACGAAAAATAAACACTATGTAACTTTCTTGCACTGGAAAAACTATGTTATGGATCTCCCTTTTTAAGTGGAGAAAGAATTACTATTTTTTTTTTTAGTTTTTAGTAAAACATAGAACAATTCTGTTTGTAGGAACAAAAAAAAGAGAAGCAAATCTATTTTATACCCGATAAGTACCAATACGCAATGGTGAGTTGACTCCATTTTATATGAGCGAACACATAGAGATTTGTAGGACTTATTCGTAATAATTTGACTCTATTCTTTTTGGCTTCCTTATATTTTGTATATTTATATATATTTTATAAATTATAAATAGAAATTCTAATAGAAATCCACGCATAAAATATTACAAAATTTTACTAAAATATTAATAAATTAGAAAGGTCAATATTCTTAAAACAAGAAACTCATTGTTACGTTTTCACATCAAAGTGAAATAGAGTACTTAATCTTTTTTCTTTCATTTAATGCCTATTGGTGTTCCAAAAGTCCCTTTTCGACATCCTGGAGAAGACGATCCATTTTGGATTGACTTATAGTGCGACTTGTCAGATATATTGGGTCATACGGAATTCCCCCGTTCTCTCACCCGATTGAGATATCCTCTGTTTCGCCCAAGAAAGATTGATTAAATCATCAAAAATTTGGAGCGTGAAGTGCAATCAAGTTCAATTAGATCTATGCTTTTGAGGTACTCAAATTAATAGTATTATAGAATAATTTATGGTTGCCTTGTTTAGACCAAACAAATGAAGTATCCAGACTCCGTTTAGAAAACCCAATCGATAATATATCTATTATCATTACTACTTGTATCATATTCTATTTAGAAATTTTTTATAAATTTTGAATAATTTCGAACTTAAAATCATATTCAATCGAATAAAATAATATAATGAGTATGTCAAATATTTGACAGAAGCGTGAAATGAATAAAAAAATAAGTTGTAACAAAAAGACGTGGTATTAGAGTATTTGCCCTATATGTGCAAATAAAAATCGGGCAGATCTTTACTCGGAGTAGAGCACAAACCTAAAAGAATTAAAGAAGCCCATTCAGGAACAAGAGAATGCCATCGTGATTTGAATTCAATCTCGATGAACGAATACATCAATAAGAAGTTAGTTTGCTAAGTTTAATGAATTTTTTTATAAGTAAACGCGTCAAAACTCATCTTCCTTAAAAAATAGAGGAAAAGCCCGCTCATTCAAAATAAAGGTTAAAAAGTACTCACTATCAAAAAAAGGAGGGCTGAAATCTACACATTGATTCTTTATTTTATTTTCGTGATTTCTTGGTGAGCCGTATGCATCAAAAGGTGCATGTACGGTTTCTAAAGGATAGAATTTTATCCCAATCAACCGACTTTATCGAGAAAGATTACTTTTTTTAGGTCAAGGTATTGATAGCGAGATCTCGAATCAACTTATTGGTCTTATGGTATATCTCAGTATAGAGAGCGAGACCAAAGATTTGTATTTGTTTATAAACTCTCCTGGCGGATGGGTAATACCCGGAGTAGCTATTTATGATACTATGCAATTTGTGCGACCAGATGTACAAACAGTATGCATGGGATTAGCTGCTTCAATGGGATCTTTTATTCTGGTCGGAGGAAAAATCACCAAACGTTTAGCATTCCCTCATGCTTGGCGCCAATGGGTTTTTATTTGAAAGAAAAAACACTATGCCTTCGCCATATGAAATATAAATATTAAGTAATAATAGCATGGCATTTCGAATTCGATATAGATATAAGAAAACTTTTTTTTATTTTAAACATTAGATTATGTATCGAAAGAGTAGTATGGAATATTAAGGGTCTTTCTGATTTTATTCTACCAGGGACTCCTTTCAGCGTCACAAACGTTTTTGTTTTCACACCGGAGGGCTCTTAACATGATTTATGTTATGAAAGAGTACAAAAAAAGATTATGTTATTATTTTTTTCAAATAAAAAAAAAAAAAAAGAAACTTTGGGATTGCTAAATCACTGATAAAATAAAGCAACGGGACCACCATAGTATTTTTGCTTTTTACCTCTTCCCAAGGAAAGGGTGGTTATTGGATCATTTACTGATTTAAGCCTAGATTTTTTTTTCGATGAAAGGTAAAATAAAAGTGAATTCTAGTGTGAAGCCGTATGCAATGCACAAACAATGCATGTACGGTTGTTCAATTCTCTCGTCTTTTCTTATTCTTTTTTCTCTCTTCTCGTCACTTTCTTATTTATTTATATTATTTATTATATTATGCGAGATAGAATAACCTTTTTTTCTTATATCATCAGGGTAATGATTCATCAACCTATTGCTGGTTTTTATGAGGCACAAATAGCAGAATTTGTCCTGGAAGCAGAAGAACTGCTGAAACTGCGTGAAATCCTCACAAGGATTTATGCACAAAGAACGGGAAAACCCTTATGGGTTGTATCCGAAGACATGGAAAGAGATGTTTTTATGTCAGCAACAGAAGCCCAAGCTCATGGAATTGTTGATCTTGTAGCAGTTGCATAAGAAATAGCAGGAATTTCATGCAAATCGCGATTTGATATCTTTTTATTATCGGAATTTCAATTTAATATTCTATTATTTATTTATTTTAAATATTCAATATTTTATTATTTATATTCTATTATTTATTTAATTAATAGAATATGAATATAGAAAAAATTCATAACCATACGGTTACGATCAATCTAAACCAGCCCATTATGCATACGATTCAAGATGCCAACTATTAAACAACTTATTAGAAACACAAGACAGCCAATTAGAAATGTTACCAAATCCCCCGCTCTTGGAGGATGTCCTCAGCGCCGAGGAACATGTACTAGGGTGTATGTGCGACTTGTTTAGATCATGAACTTGGACAAAAGAAAGGAAAAATTTATCCACTATCTGTGTCAGTACGGATGAATAGGATAGAATAGAAGAACCCCCCTCATTATCTAAAAAAAAGATCTATCATATTCGTCTATTGTGTATCAAATTTATGGTTTCATTGGTGCAAATTCAATCACCTCAATTTTCAATTTAAAACACGAAAGAATTTCCCATTGGTAACAAATGATTATCCATTAAGCAGGGAAAATCTTATTAAATTAAAAGTTAAAAGGCCGAAAGTTTATGCCCCTACTCTTGCAAGAGCGGACTAACAGGGTCAACGAATTAGCTAATCGTCATAATTAAATACCGTTACTATGATAGATAGATCTCCTTGTGAAAGACCTATTACTGGATAATTCATGGGTAGAGCAAAAGAATGTGAACTGTACACGTTAACAATAGCATTGATTAAATGATTAAATGCAGGAGGGGGGCTCCGGTGTATAGAGAAGACCTCACCGTTTAAGAAGTAACCATAAAAACGATGGAACCCACTATTTATCTATTTCTATTTACTGCTTTTTTTTATTTATTCTATTTTTGTTTGTGTTTGAGACCTAATATCAATAAAGTTTCTTATTTCGAGATGAAATGGCTCAAAAAAAAAAATCGTGGTTGGGAAGGTTATAGTAGCAAAAGCCGTTGGAATTTTTATTTTATACATTGGAAAAATCCGTTTTGTTATTATAGATAAAGGGGGAAAAGAATAACTGAAAGAAAAGAAATCAATTAGTTATTCATCAAAGTTTCGTGTATTCAATGACCAGAATTAGACGAGGATATATAGCTCGGAGACGTAGAACAAAAATGCGTTTATTCGTATCAAGCTTTCGCGGGGCGCATTCAAGACTTACTCGAAGTATTATTCAACAAAAAATAAGAGCTTTGGTTTCGGCCCATCGGGATAGAGATAGACAGAAAAGAAATTTTCGTCGTTTGTGGGTCACTCGGATAAATGGAGTAATTCGCGGAAATAGGGTATCCGATAGTTATAGTAATTTAATAAATAATCTGTACAAGAGACAATTGCTTCTTAATCGTAAAATACTTGCACAAATAGCTATATTAAATAGGAATTGTCTTTATACGATTTCCAATGACATTAGAAAATAAGAAAATTGGAAGCAATCCATGGAATTTTTTACATGGAATTTCTTGAAAAAAAAAAAAAAAAAAATTCCGGGAAGGTAGAATAGAAATTGGTACGATAAAATATGATCGATAAAATATGATCGATAAAATATGATGATAATATGATCAAGTAAAGTAGTCAAACTAAAAAAAACATTCAATAAAAAAAAGTTTCTTCCCCCCCAATTCGTTTTTTTTCTTACGACACTAAAATAAAATTTGGATTTTCAGATTTTTTGAACAAAACATCAATCTACGGTTGAATTCGAATTGGAATTTTGATCCAATTTCAATTTGAGTAAGCCTTTTTTTTCTGGTTCTAAGATCAGTAGTTAGAGTGACCAACTCGCTTTTTTTCAAATTGTTTGTCATTATTAAGAAAAGGTAACAAAGATAAAATACGAGCTTGTTTTATAGCAATAGTAATTAATCGTTGTTGTTTTAAACTCAATCTATTCACCCGTCTAGATAATATTTTTCCTTGTTCACTAATAAATCGACTAATTAAACTCATGTTTCTATAATCAATTCGATCCCCCGATTGGATCGGGGGCAAACGCCTACGAAAAGATCGCTTGGACTTAAGGAAAAGTCGTTTGGATTTATCCATGGTTTGTTTATTCCTTATTTCAAAAATCCTATTTCTGAATTCTAAATCATTTTTGATCCAATTTGATCCAATTGAACGAAATAGGATTTTTTTTTGTTTATTTTCTATTTAATATTTAGAATATTGAATATATATTGATATTGAATATTTTTTTTCTTATATTAAATATTTCATTAATAGTTAATTATATTTTCATTTTGTTTTTTTATTTTTATTATATTATTATATATTTATTTAAATAGAATAATATTTAATATAATATTTTAATAGAATATATTCCTATTCAATAGAATATATTTCTATATTTATTTAATATATTTCTATATATAATTAGATATAATTAGAGTTTCGAATATATATTAGCATAATATATTCTCTATAGTAACATAACGTATTATATATTTATATTCGATAAGATTCTATGTTATTATATATTTAATATGTTCTTTAATATCATTAAAATCTTCCTTGGAAAGGTGACACGCAAGCGAGCGGTTCCATCTATTTCTTTATCTCCCCGTGAATTGTATGTTTGTAACAATAGGGACAGAATTTTCTCAATTCCAATCGACTAGGCGTATTGTGTCGATTCTTTTGAGTAATATATCTCGAAATACCTGTTGATTTCTTATTAACACTCTTTCGAACACAACCGGTACATTCTAAAATAATCCTTACTCGAATCTCTTTCCCCTTGGCCATAAACCTCCTTGGGATTTTGGGATTTTTTATTCATTCAACTCTTCTATTTTCCGATCTGAAGTGAAGAAGAAAGGAAGGAAAAAGAAGTGAAATTGCTAACTCGAAATCCAAATTATGAAAGATTTCATTGCAACTAATATAGTTATAATTATATTAATAATATAATAATAAGTAATACAAAGATTTTAAACTCTATCTCAATTATAAGTTTAGATGAGAATCACAGTAGTTCATTTAAGCGTCTTGTATAATACTGTTGCACTAACTACATTTCCACCTTCCTTTTCTTAATTTAATTGAAGTTAATTTACTTTACTGAAAGCGCGGACCCCGAGTTCCGAGTTTTACTAAAGTTGAATCCACTTTTTTTGCTTTTCTAACTTTTTCAAATTAAATAAAAAAAAAGAGGAGGGGAGTGGTAGTCACAGATATTTAATTGTATCTCTAATCTTATTCACTCCCTCCCCCACGCGTTGATAACTAGAATGAAAAAAAAGGCAATGTCAATCCATCTGGAAAAAAACGATTGATCTCTATCAATAGGCCTGCTAAAGACGCAAACCATAGAGTACTTATTACCGGTGCCACGGATAGATATGTTTTTAGATCTCGCATTTTGAATCCTCCTTCTTTATTCTAATAAATACTTTTTAGTTTATTCTAATACATAATGATAATAATCAGATTCTATGTAATTCAAGGCGACTTGCATTTGTTTTGTACACGCAATCTCTAATTCAAATTAAAATAAAATGTACAACAATTTAATAGATAATATTTTCCTTGTCTTAAAAAAAAGATGTCCCCCTTTTTCCTTTTTCCCGAGCATTCACGAAATTTGCGTAAGTTTATTATTATATAATATATGATATGAGATAAAAAAGAAAAAATCATAATGGATAGCAATGGGAAAAATGAAATTTAGTATGTGGAAAACAAAATGGTTATTCTTTACAATAACATTGTAAATCAATTACAAAGGGATGTAGCGCAGCTTGGTAGCGCGTTTGTTTTGGGTACAAAATGTCACGGGTTCAAATCCTGTCATCCCTATCTATTACTTCGTCTCTGAGCAATACCAAGGGATCAATTGAGATTAATTAAAATTTAAAATGGAACAGACCCAATTTAAAATATATATCATATTCTATTTCTATTATAGTATAAGCATTCAAAATCGAGTGGAATTTTAAAAAGACTCTTTTTTACTTAAGTCTCCTTTTTTGTAATTTTGATAAGAAAGCGCTCTTAGTTCAGTTCGGTAGAACGTGGGTCTCCAAAACCCAATGTCGTAGGTTCAAATCCTACAGAGCGTGATTCTCTTTTTGGTTTGTTAGGTCAAAATTTATATGGAAAAATGGAGGAGCACTCTGAATTTGACCTCCTCCTTTCTTTAATCCGCAGGAGGTCAAAAAAAACACGGTATTATTTAATATTAATCAAAGGTCTAGCTGATCACCACGTCTATATTGTAAATATGCAGTTACGAATAATCCGGCCAAAGTAATAGGAATTAGCCCTAAGACAATTCCAAAGAGAAAAACTTCAATCATTTCAATTTTTGTTGTTGAAAAAGGGAAAAGGAGAGGTAATATATATCCTTAAATATTAATCCATATTGACCAGAAATCTCAATAAACAAGAATTGGAAATGAACACGGTTAAAGAACTAGAGAATAGATGGAATACTGGAAAAAATTTTC